AATCTGCGGAATCGGCCCAGGTCGGCTTACTGATGGGATGCCCTAATGGATTACAAAATCGTGCCTTAGTCAATGATCCAATCAGATGACTAATTGGAACGATTGTATCGACCTTCTTCATAGTATTATCTATTAGAAATGAATTTTCTAGCAGTTGACTCCGTACCACCAAAGGATTTAGTCGTACACTGGAACGATAGCCCAAAAAGTTGATAGAGTGCTTGGCTAAGTGGTTTATATGAAACATTCCTGGTTGAGACCACACGTGAAAATGCCATTGCCATAAATTGACAAGATAATATTTCCATTTATTCATCAGAAGAGGCGTATCTTTTGAAGCCAGAATGAATTTTTCTTGATATCTAACATAATGCATAAAAGGATCCTTGAACAAACATAAGATGTCCTGAAAATCATTAGTAAAGACTTCGACAAGATCGTCGACTTTTCTATAGAAATCTATTCGTTCAACAAGGACTCCAGAGGATGTTGATCGTAAATGAGAAAATTGGTTACAGAGAACAAAGAAAATGGATTCATATTCATATACATAAGAATTATATAGAAACAATAATAGTCTTGAATTCCTGTTTGAAAAAATAGAAATGGAGTTCTTTGAACTAAAAAGACTATTCCAATTCAAATTAAAATGCTCGTGGAGAAAGAACCGTAATAAATGTAAAGAAGAGGCGTCTTTTACCCAGTAGCGAAGGAGTTGAACCAATATTTCGGGGCGAATGGGGTGGGGTATTAGTCCATCTAACACATAATTTAAATGTGAAAATTTGTCCTCGAAAAAAGGAAATATTGAATGAATTGATTGTAAATTATGAAATTTTTCTATATCTTTCCCTTCTAAAAAAGGTACTAATCCTAGGGAAAATGGAATTTCCACAATGACTGCAAATACCTCTGATATAATTTGAGAATACAAATTAGAGTTGTGCCCAAAAAATTGATTTTGGTTAGAATCATTAGCAGAAATACTCAAATAAATAGGTTGATACATTCGAGTAATTAACCGTTTCACACTTAGTGAACTAGATTTATTGTCATAATCCCCATTTTCCAATGAAATTATCGATCTATTTAAACCATGATTATGAGCAAGTGCATAAATATACTCCCGAAAAAGAAGTGGGTATAGGAAGTCGTGTTGTTGAGATCTATCTAGTTCTAAATATACTTGAAATTCCTCCATTTGAAATTAGATTGAAACAGAAGGTAAGGGATTTAGTGGATGATCAAATGATACATAGTGCGATACAGCGAAAACAAAGTATTATAGTAATAAAAGTCATAAAAAAAAGTAGATACCTTGAAAATGAGTCCACTCATTACCGGATTCTCTATCCTCTCATTTTCCATTTAATTTAATTGATTTATATTTGTTATAGTATAAAATATAGTATAAAAGTTAGAAATCCTTTATTTTTTCAATCCAATCGCTCTTTTGATTTTGGAAAAAAAAAACTATCTTTATCAATATACTGCTTCTTCTACACATTCATCTTTGACCCATATATAGGGACTTAAGTAATACTTAGGATTTATTAAAAAAATCGATAATCCACTCATGGGAAAACCTTTCCCCGCATTAGGAACTAATATCTTTTTAACGTTTAATTAGATCGGGGAATCATTCAAATTAAGAACAGAAGTTCGTTACTTTTTGTTGCCCTCTAATTGGAACCCCTAGGGGTTCTATCCATTTATTCACTTGACCCAACTTTGAATTCTGAATTCTATTTTTTTTGTTACGCGCCAAGAATTAAAACTTGGTTTTGTGTCGATTGAATAAGAATAAAATATTCTCAAAATTCTCGATTGATACGACATGCTGATTTTTCCATTCATTCCTTTCAGGATCAGTCGTGGTCTTCCAAACTCTCCTGAAGATCTGGACGAATCCTTTGCTTCATATAAATGTGTAGAAGATGCTAGCCGTACTTAAAAGCCGAGTACTCTACCGTTGAGTTAGCAACCCAAAAAATTCGAATGGATAGATACAATCGGAATAAAAATAAATAAAAACGATTGAATTTCACAACAGAATCAAAATAGTAAACTAGTAAGAAATCGAATAAAAAAATTTATAATCGATTCTGAATATTCTGAATATAAAAAGAAAAAAAAACAAACTTATAAGACGGAGATAAATAGCTCCATTTATCCACGATCGAATTATATTTGTTCGATACACGGTTGTCAATATGACAGTGAATGTTGACTATGAAAGTTGAAAAAATAATACAAAAAAGACAATGGCGAAAAGAAAAAAAAAACTTGTGCTGAATTTGCACTCCATCGATAATATCCATAAATCCAAATAGATAGAAAAGAGGTGTAAGTGAAAGAATAAATTCATAAAAAAACTAGGAAGAAATTTTAGATTTATTCAATGAATAGTAAGTAAAATAAACAAGCTCAATCCCTCGTTTTGTTACTTAGTAATAGATTTCCTTTGTTACTTGGTAATAGATTTCCAATGAACAATCGCCAGGTTTTAGGTAATTTAATTTTTGCTATTTCGAGATCCAATTAGTTCATTGTATTTCCTTTATCTTTTTTTTATATGCATCTTATATCAATCAAATTATAGCAAGAGAATCTATTTTTGTACTTATCCTTATAGACTTATAGAATAGCATGTTCTATGGTAGGAATTCTAAATCGGAATAATAAATAGGTAGGAATAGAACAAAAAAGGGGGGGGTAGTAAAGAAAAAATTATTCAAAACTATATAGGACTTACCCACACCCTTTTTTGTTCTATTCCTTAATTGAATTTCGTGGGATTAAGACTAAGTTCTGTAAAAACCCCTGCCTTCTTTGAAATATCATGAACGGTTCCTGTAGGTTGAGCGCCCTTGTCAAGGAAATATCGAATAGCAGGAACATTTAAATGGGTTTGATTATTTATCGGATCATAAAAACCCACTTTCCGAAGATCTCTTCCTTCTCTTCGGGATCGAACATCAATTGCAACGATTCGATAAACGGCTCATTGGGATAGATATAGCTGAACAATACCCCCCCTAGAAACGTATAAGAAGTTTTCTCCTCGTACGGCTCGAGAAAAAAATGATTAGAAGTTCTTTCTATGTATAGAATAAAAATGTCAAATGGATCTATAAAAAAAAATTCGATATTTAAGTCCTTCTTTGTTTTTTTCTTTTTTTTTTCAAAAAAAAAGAAAAAAACAAAGCATTCGTACTCTCATAACTCAAGTTGGATAACTTTCGAACAGCCCGAAAGAAAATCCTTAGGCATTTCATTTTTTGAGTGGTCTCGAACCCCCTTTTTTGTCTCGTTTCGAATCTATTTTTAGATTCTTCATTCTGACTAATTGTTGAGACAATTGAAAACGGTATTTCCTTGTTCCAGGATCTCTTATCTTTGCCTCGAATCATTGGGTTTAGACATTACTTCGGTGATCTTTAATTTGAATGTTTTAAAAAATGGCAGCAACACACCCCTTTTTTAGATTTCTTTCTATCAAAGAATCATACAAACAATTAATTCTTGCATGATACACTTTTTATCGCAAAAGGTTTACCAATTCCAACAGCTTTTCCTTTTACTTTTGGATTTAAAAATTGTTCGAATCAGACCCTTTCGATTTCTATATCAAAATATACTTACGAAGTTTTTTCCAACTTATTGATTAGTATTAACCCTAGATCCTTGCCCTTGAGAAATGAATAAATACTTTCTACTCGAGCTCCATCATGTTACTATTTACATTACAACCCGCCAAAAAAAGAGGATTCTAATAGAACAGAACAAAAGATGTCGAGCCAAGAGCCCATTCATATAAAATCGAAAACAGTGGATGTAAAAAATCCATAACGGATCATGTCCTTCAAGTCGCACGTTGCTTTCTACCACATCGTTTCAAACGAAGTTTTACCATAACATTTCTCGAGTTTGGAACCGGTATGTAATTGATTCCAATTATGGAATCATGAATAGTCATTGCTTCGGCCGATACACAGTCTTTTTTCCTTCTATATTTCTATATACAGTGAATCGTTAATTTATGAAGAAGAAGCCTCAGTAAAAATTCAAATTAACCCTATCAATGCAATATTTTTTATTTATAAAAAAATAAGACGACTAAAAATTCGGTTAAGTTTTTTTTTTGAATCCCCTTTTTGAATTCCCATTGCATCTTTAAATGATTCGATAGAATCGATTCAACAATCTTACACTTCTTCGAGTACCAAGGACCAATAAGAAAGATTAAAACTTTTTAATTGAAAAAAATTCCTCCATCGACATCACCATTTGAATTTGACTAAAGTTTTACTAAGGATTGTATTTGATCATCATAAGAGAGATAAATCCATATTCGAATTGAATGGAATCGGAAACATCAATGATTTAAAACAGATAGATAAATGGAAAAGAAAATTGATTTTTTTCGTAGATTGGATACAAAAGAGTAACGAAAGGGAATATTTAGGTTGTTATTCTTTTGGATCCTGAATTCTGAAAGATCAAATCAGAATTGCAAAAAATCGGCGATTTCCATTCCATATCTATCAGATTATACTGAACAATTTTTTTTTTCATTGGAAATAATTATGTATATTGTATGTTAAATATTTATAAGGTTATAGGCTCACAAATCTAAAAAAAAAAAGAAAAAGAACGTTATCGCTGAAATAGTGAAATAGAAGGATAGAAATCCATGCATATAAGCATTTCCTCAATTTATGCGTAGTTTCTTTGGCTTGTGCTTGAGATTCAAGAATCTTAAATCAAATATGAAAATTAGGAAAATAAAGTGAATAAGATGTATGAATCCCTCCGTCTAAATAGTTTTTCCATAGATTTACAATTATTCATTAAAGCCAAAGACAAAATACCTAAAAAAGAGGGTAAAAGAAAATCCATTCCATATGGAACTGAATTATTGGTTAATGAGATTTGGACAGACACAGATAATAAAATCGATATCTTCTATTGCTCACTAACTTTTATCTACTCCCACGCCCAATTCATTCTGTGGGGATGATGAATCCTAAATAAAAAAAAAAAAGATCCTATTTTATGTTTATGAGATGCTAGACTATTTTGTATCTATACAAAGACAAAAAGGTCCGGATTAAGTCATCGTTTCCTTTCCTATTTTTTTATTTTAACCTAAACGAGTCTTAAGTCTTAAGAGACTTAATCCCGAATTCAATCAGTATCAGGAATACCCTCTTGTTTAGAATTCAGAAATGAAAGAAGAATAATTGAACTGTCTTCTTAAAAAAAAAAAAGATAGGAAATATAGAGACGTTCGCATTTCGATTTAGAATGGATCCTTGAAAATTAAACTAAATATGGGACGTAAGTCTTTTCTAAGAAACTAACTTCAATCTGAAAGTGAAAGGGAGGGGCATACCCTAAAACACCCATCCAAGTTTTTTGAATTAAAATGAATTAAAACTCTTGTGATCGACGTTCCCGGCTTCCCTGGATCACAAATGCATTCAGTTACATTTTCGTATTATTTGAATTCAATTCAATTTGTGAAAAAGGATCTGATTCATAGAATCATTTTGAAAAATTCGAAACAAGAAGTACATCTTTTCAAAAATTAGACTCTTAAGAAGGTTGATCAAAAAGTTAATTTGGATTCTATACGCTCTGGGACGGAAGGATTCGAACCTCCGAATACCGGGACCAAAACCCGTTGCCTTACCACTTGGCCACGCCCCATTTTAATTTCGATTCGGTACTAATAAACAGTAATATTGTTATTGGTTGTTCGTCAATTCCAATCCAAATCCCTAAAATTCGATTTTTGTTTTAGTGTTAGGATTTTGACACGCGTAGATGGAAAATTAAACCCAATTTCTTGATCATTACATAGAATTCAATTAAGATATTGTATGAAAGTATGATTTCTTCTATTCTCTTGTGATAAGTGAAGGATTTTTGTTTTGATTGGTTCGGTTCAAAGAAGTCTTTTTTTGTTTATCTTACTTTCTTTTCTTAATTTTTATCTTATATCAATACCATATTAATAACTCAATCAAAATAATCAAAATACAATTATCTCTAAGAACAAAATGTTTGTTATGCTTAATATCTTTAGTTTAATCTATATCTGTCTTAATTCTGCCCTTTATTCGAGTGGTTTTTTATTCGCCAAATTGCCCGAGGCCTACGCTTTTTTGAATCCAATTGTAGATTTTATGCCAGTAATACCCGTTCTATTTTTTCTCTTAGCCTTTGTTTGGCAAGCTGCTGTAAGTTTTCGATGAGATCTTTAATACTGTCCTAGAAAAATTCATGATTTATTCGAATTCGAGAAAAAAAAATTCTAACAATTGATAAGATCAGATGAGTCTTATAATATGACCGAATCCTCAATTCAAAGAGTGAAATTCTTCGTGAGCCACGATCACTTTTGACCCCCCCCATTTCCCGATTCTGACCTTTTTTCACTGAAAACCGTATTAGAGCCCACCACAATATCGAAGTCTAATTGTGTGAATTTCTGAAAACTCTTTTCTATTTATAGAAATTATAAAAAAAACTTCATTTCTTGGTGTCAAAATTGGATATGTAGTATAAAAATAGAGAATCTATTCTCTTTTTACTTTTCCCCCAAAAAAATGATTTGGAGATTGTGTAATGCTTACTCTCAAACTCTTTGTTTACACCGTAGTGATATTCTTTGTTTCTCTCTTCATCTTCGGATTCCTATCTAATGATCCAGGACGTAATCCCGGACGCGAAGAATAAAAAAAAAGAAGTTTTTCCCTTGCTTTATTCTTATAAATGTTCTTAGGATTTTATCTATTCCGCATTTTTGACTATTAATAAAAAAAAAAGAAAGAATGTTCGCTAAACTCGAATTTGAAAGATACCAAGCCATTGGCGGAAACGGAAAGAGAGGGATTCGAACCCTCGGTACGAATAACTCGTACACCGGATTAGCAATCCGACGCTTTAATCCACTCAGCCATCTCTCCTAATTGACAAAAAAAAAGAATTACTATGTTCCATTACAAAAAAATAATACTTGAAAAAAAGCCCCTTCTTTACTTTCTATATTACTATATTATTTTAGTATAGTCTTTTACTTTCTATATTATAGAAAGATTTAGTCTATAAAGAAATTGACTATATCATCTCAATCAATTTGATTATATAACTTATAGAAAATAGATATAACTTATAGAAATTATAGAAAATAGAGTTTATAGAATTGATTTTTTTTTTATTTTCTTTTGTATTTTATTATATAAATAGATACAACATAAATAGATACAACTTTTATCAGCAATTCAATTTATATAAAATAAAGAAAGGATTCGAAAGAGATATCTCGAATCAAAATAGAAAATAGAAGAAAAATAAAGAAAAGAATATTTCTTTAATTTCGTTCAACAGGGCCTTTTTTGATTTCCAGTTCCACGGCCTGGCCCGGTCAGTACCTAGCCGGGCCCTTTTTTTGTTCCAATGAACCATACCGCCGAACTATAGGCAAAATGA